GCCTATCGGGAACGAAGAAAGTCGCAATTTGTCTCTTCCGCCTGTCGCATGTGCCTTTCAAAAATTGTTGAAAGGATTCCGTTGAAAAAGGAAGAAGGACAAACAAGCAAGAAGGAATTTGAGACGAAACTCCTGGCGGGAGATAGAAACAAATGATGAGGGATTCCTCGAGAAGTTAACAACTATTCTTCGCATCGAGTGATTTTTGTTTTTGAGACATACACGAGGAAGGTTCTGGGAGCAATACCAGTTATGACTCTCTCCCGAACCAGGAGCCGTGTGAGGTGAGAATTTCACGCACGGTTCTGAATGAGCGGAAAGATCGAAAATCTTCTTTTCGACTCTGACTCTCCTACACCAGTCGTTGCTTTTCTTTCCGTTACCTCTAAAGTAGCAGCTCCAGCTTCATTTACACGACTCTTCGGTCTAATTTTCCCATACTTATCTAATGAATGGCATGCCGCGGTGGGATTATTAGCTACTTTTAGTATGATATTAGGAAATCTAATTGCCGTTACTCAAAGAAGCATAAAACGTATGCTAGCTTATCCTTCTATAAGCCAAATTGGATATATCATGATTGGGGTACTTGCTGCAGACTCGGGGAACGGTTATGCAAGTATGATAACTTATACGTTTCTCTATATATTCATGAATTTGGGAACTTTTGCTCGTATCACCCCATTTGGTTTACGAACCGGAACTGATAATATCCGGGATTACGCGGGATTATACATGAAGGATCCTGTTCTAACATTCTCTCCGGTTTTACGTTCACCATCCCTAGGGGGTATGCCTCCACCATCCGGTTTTTTTGGTAAACTCCATCTCTTTTGGCATGGATGGAAAGCTGGTTCGTACCCATCAGTTCCGGTGGCGCTCGTCACAAGTGTCATTTCTATCTATTACTATCTAAAAATAATTAAATCAATGTTCACCGGGAAGAGTGGGAGGAGCGACACACCCATAACTTCTAGACAAAATTCATTAGTTTCTCCATCAATTTCGATTTCGAAAAATTCTCTTGAAATAGCTATGATCATTCGTGCACTAGCATCAACCCTATCGGGTATCTTCATAGATCCCATTATCGAAATCACACGGAATACCTTCTTTTAGACCCACTTTGAATTGTGGTACGAAACTTCTTTTTTTTTTTCTTTTCAAATGATTTGTATTAAAAGCTGGTTCCGCTATCCCAACTAGTCAGTCTATGCAACTTACGAAATAGTTATATCTTCTTCGGTAATTGATCCTGGCATTCTCCTATCTAGCTTGTACTTGTCTTCTCTTCTCGCACCCAAAAGAACTTGCTAGGAAAATGATCCCTTGTCTATTCCGGAGGAGATATAAGTATTTCCGCGCAGTGCACAGCTGGAGTTGCGCAGTAACAACCCACGCCGTTACATCCAACCGACCGAGTAGTTAGGCGAAAATAGAATGCCCCCCCCCTTTTTTCTCTATTCATATGTTATTATTTTCTCGATATTGGTGAAAATACTTGCCTGTGAGACAAGCGTGGGCTTGTCAGGCCGTGAAAAAAAAAAAGTTTCTGTACGAGGAGGGAATCGAACACCGCTTTAGAGATGATTGATTGCGGGCGGGACTAGATTCGAACCCTTGGCCATAGTCAGTATGAACTGGAACTTTACCACTACCCGAAGAATCAATGAATAATCGAAAAGGTTTGTGGATTTCGTTTCAATCTCAGTGGAGTCTCCCAGTTAGTAAATCCGGCAAAGCAAAAAA